ACTTTTTTATTGCCTTTCCTTATTTAAATTTAAGGAAATCCACTTCTTTACTAGAGAGAACTCGATTTGAAGCTTTCATTCCTCTTCGGGTGGTTTGGTTTATCTTTATTTAGCTATTGAGCAAAAAGAGTTCGCTACCTTTCTGCGTAAATCTTGTTTTCGGGGGAAAGGCTGGGTTCGTAAGCTGCAAGAAAGGAGAGAGAGGCAGGCTATCTATTTTTGGAAGTCAGTGCTTGTATTTGGTCGTCCAGTTCTTCCTATGGACTAAGGGGAGGAAAGGGGCATTCTTCACTCCTTCGCGACGCCTCTATGTACTACATAAGGGGCGGACTAAGGGCCCATTGGTTCTACCTTCTTTTCTTTGTCGGCGACAAGGGATCTCTCAACCCCCGCTAAGCATCCATAGCTAAATGGTTAAACATTTGAAGTTCTTTCCTTGGTCTTCATTCAGTGAAAGGAGTGAAGCTTTCCGCAGCTGGAAAGCGGAGACCCACGAAGGCGAGATGATCCCAAAGCGAGAATGAAGCTAGAGCCATTACTTGACCAAGAACGTGAGAGGATTTCACACACCTTCCCCGGACCGGGTGGATACACTTTTTGACCCTTCCCAGGATTGAACTACGGGATCGATCTCTTATTTACCAAGATATGAAAGCCACGAGCCGCTTTCTTTCGATGTGCTGTCATGATCACATTCTCAGTTTCGTACGAGATTCCCAGTTTAGCTTACGGGGTCAAAGTCTTCTTTGGACTTTTCCAATTCTATTTCTTTTTCATCAATCGGGGCGAGAGGGAGCTGCTTCGAGGAGGCGACACCCACTAGTTTTGTCCGGATCAAACTCTCCCCAAAGCAGGTAGGTGAGAAGGGCTCGGCTCCATGCAGGTCTTTCACCAACGGCTGGCACTGAATTAGCGCGATGCGAAAGAGTCCGGGCTTAGTCGGCGGGGATAAGATTCTATTCTCGGAGTCAGAACTACTCCTATGCAAGGCTGTCGTCTCATGCTACTAGGGCGGCTCCCTTCTCTTTAATCAATTAGGGGTGGTAGGCGCCTGTAAAGAAGATCGCTTCTATTACTACACAAGTCGATAAGTCCGAACTCTAACAACTTCAAGGACTAGGAAGGCCCCTTTTTACTCATCCGGATTTCCCTTTCATATAGGTGCTCCAGAAAGAAGATTGGATTCGACAAGAGTCTCAGCGAGAATAGGCAGCTTTAGCATCAAGCACATCATCATACCGACAGTCATCCGAACGAGAGTCTCCCATCCCATTTGAATTCCCTGAGCAAGCTCTCCTCTTCCACGTTGCTGGAAAGGGCTTAGCCGCCTTTGGACAAGGACCCTTGGACCATTTACCCGGCCTCTCTATCCAGCTTTTTTCCTTCAACGACTCTAAGAAATAATGGTCTCGAACATAGGGGAATTCAGATGAAAGCTCCGGTCCTTGAATGAACGACTTAGCCCCTTGCACACTAAGGTGCCTTAGCCTATCCATACACAGCCACACCCAAAGGGGAGCGCCTGCCCAACTATCCGATCTTGTTTTCCCTTTCCGGGTAGATCTTCTCATTGACAACAATAGGTATCGGCCATAACCAAAGAAATTCTTTTTCAAAGGAGGTAATTCGTTCGCTCCAAACACGACTTGCTTGTAATTTCTCCTTCAATCCCAAAAAAGCAAGAATGAATGACCAAACCCGACCCAATTTCCTTATTTTCTTATTTTCTTATTCCCGCCAGGCGCTGTTAAGCCCTTCACCTCCTTCTGATGATCATTCCACTTCTTCGCCGCGGGAACATCTCTCTACTTAAAAGAGGGAACGAAGGCCCCGACCAATCATCGTGAAGAGAACCAATAAGAGCCAAAGGAGGTGATGAAAAGACCTTCTCTCTGGCCCCCTTTTCTTGCAGCTTTCGGACTTGGCCGATCATGAATAAGATCATCCTCGCTCGGTCACCAACGGCGGGTAGATAAATAAAGGAAAAAGCCTTCTCTGGAGCATGCTCATGACAAGATCCCGAACTCCTACTTTGAAGGTTGGCAGCTGCAAGACCCAAGTCAATGTCTTAAGCCGGGCCTTCGACGGCGGCATGGAAGAAAGAAAGTAGTTTTGTTATAAAGTCGAGATTTTGAAACTATAGAAGACCATCTTCGCGAGAAAGGTCTCGATCCCTTCCCACCTTAGATCGAGCTGGCATGGCAGCCGGGGCTTCTTCCCCGGAAATCATTCCCATCCAGCCGGACTTTGAAAGTCGATCTAGCGGTGCCTTTCCCTATCGCCTTCTTTTTGATAGTCGTAAGCTAGAGCCCCTATGGTATGGTGGCATCAAAAGCTAACCATTAGGTTCGTATTGCCAATTTGAGTACTTTTTCCACTAAGCGAGAAGGGCCCCTTCATCGTCAATCGGACGAGCGCAAATCACTCCTTTTCTCAAGTGGGAAAGACGCTTTGATAGTAATGGCTGGATCTACTACGCAAGTAGCATACTCGGATCAAGCAGCATCTCTTTTGGTTCAAAGCGAGTCCAGGAATATCTGACAGGTTGGGCGGACGGTCTCTCAAGCGATTCTTCCAATCTTTTGCATCTTGTGGTGAAGGGAAGCCCAGTTATTAGTAGCAAAAAGAGAAAGATGAAGGGCTTCGCTCCCAGGTTGATGGATCAAGAAATGAATGAAAGGTTGGAAGATCCTGCCCAGGGGGAGAAGTCTCAATGGGATGCATTTGCAGAGAGAAATAGAGATGCCGCTGCTACCAAAGGTGCACCCCGACAAAGCTACACTGCCTGAGGAATCATCCCATTTTCTCATATGAAGTCTATCAGCGGTGCTATTTACTATTCTTTCTAGTTCTGACTTGGGAAGCTGATCTCGATCTCAAGAGAAGCGTGACGATCATTCAAAAGGAGAAGGATCGGACAAAAGAAGGTGGTGACGACGGCCCGGGTGGATAGGATGGGATTCTGACCTCCACACCTGGACGGAGTGGTGACTTTGAGAGGTAGAGATATTTTAAGCCTAAGCAGAGATCTTTCTTCAAATTCTTGGTCTTGCAGGTTGGTGACCGATCAATCAGTCTCTACGACCGGATCCAGTCTGAGAGATGAGCTAGCTTTCTTTCGGGTGTGAGTGGAGCAGAATGAGTGTGAATTAAGGGTGTGATTGCTTTGATGGAAAGAGTAGCACTCCCGATAAATCGATATCCGGGGGAAAGAAATCCATATCCCTCTAATAGTAGCGGACTGCGAAGTTGAAAATCGAAGGGGAACCAGAAATCTTGATCCATGGTCCCTATCCCTACCCTAGAAGGGCTTGAAGTTGAAGCAGACGTCCAGAGGTGCCTTTCTTGATGGAATGAAAGAAATGCCGACCTATAATTCCTGGTCATGAAGTGGAAAAGAAAGAAGTAGCATGGAAAGGAGGTGCGCTGGAAGTGGAAAGATTTTTGATTTCAAAATTTCGTATTAAGATGGATTTGATTTCAAGCCTTCTCTTTGCTTTACAGAATTTATCTTTCTATCTATCAGTGAAGACTGAATTTAGGATTTGGCAATTATTGATGGAATTCCTTCCTTCTTTCTTGAAGTGACAGAATTCTTTATTTATTTCAGGAATTTATTTCAGATATGACGGAATTGATATCGCCGTGAAATCTTTCTTTTTTTATTGCTTGCTTTCTTCTGACTCCTTACGTATACTTCACTCGTTGGGTTCGGCTGTCAGTTTCAAATCTTGAACCAGAATTGATCGATAGAAGTGCTTAAGCTGGAGGTGGAAGCATGAGTTCAGAGTTAGCATCGAAGGATGAAAAACCCCGGTTGAAGTGCCATCAAATCCAAAGGGCACATGTAGCCATGCCATGAAATACAAAGGGCTAGCCAACAAATGATAAGAAGGGCACGCACGTAAGGGGATGGAGGGCAGCCGTCCGGCGATTGAGGACCTATCAAAGATAAAGAATATGAAAACCGAGACTATTTAAGTCGAACTCGGATATACTGACCGGGAGGCCGAGTTGAAAGTAAGGCTTTAAGCGAATTAAGATAGACAATACAATAGATGCTATCTAACTAAGATTTTCAGTCTTAAGCTAATCAGTATTGGTAAGACGGGTACGTAGACGCACAAGAGAGGTTTTCTAGTCTTTTAATTGAATATAGGGGGCAGGGGAATATAGTAAGAAAGAAAGAGAAAAAGGATAGAAGTCTTACAGGAATTCGATCCAGCCCCGGTTTGAGCATCTCCCTAGCCTACCTACTTTCGAAGCTATCCTTTTGTCTCTCTATCCTTGCTAACGAGAACCTGTGAGACGGCTAGTATATAAGAGTATTCACCACTAATATCTCAGGCACGGTTGTGCGAGATGCGTGAATCGCAATGCTAGTCGTAAGAGATCATTTCTAGTTTAGCAAGGAGAAGGAAGCAACCGGAGAGAGCTTCGTTTAAGGACAGGAACGAGCGTAGACAGAGGAGAGAGTTAGAGTGACTCGTTAAAGACAAGAGAAGAAGCAGTCAACGGTTACCAGTTCCGTTAGCCGATTAGCAAGCGGTACTCGAGGAACAGGCTTAGTCAGAGATTCAAAGAGTTGGGTTAGCGATCCTCCTTAACAGAGTCGGGAAAGGGATAGATAAACAGAGTCGGGGTCATAGTACTGAGCCGGTTTAGTTAGACCTTACCTTTAATTTCATCTTTGTCTTTTAGCTAATGGTAATAGTTTCAAAGATAGACGTGTCACATAATCACATAAATAAGGAAATAAAGTGAGTGAAGGAGTGACTATCGGGGATAGGCACGACTGAACAGACTCAAATGCATAAGTATACTTTAGGAGTTCCTATGGAAAGACAATAAGGCGTCAACAGTGCCGTCTAGCGCCTTTTAGGCTTAGTCACGTCTCCCCGAAGCAAAGCCATAGCACGAGAGAGAAGGCGTTCCTTCGCCGTTTTATTTCGAGGAAGCGCTCAAGTCGAGACTCTTATATGTCAATAGAGAAAGCAGATTCAGAAAGAAAGCGAGTCATTTTAGTCTGTAATCTTGTAAAAGAGGGTTTCAACTAGACTACGGGTTGTTATTCTAGTAGACATAACCCGAAAGCCGCGCAAACCAGATCACTCTATACTTTTTACACTTGCTCAATCTCTAAAGCTAATTCGGAAACTTTGGAATGGGAGTAAAGCCCGACGAACCAATCTCGATAGTAAGCATTGGGCGGGCGATAGGGAGGACGGTCTCTGGATTGATTTCTGCTGGCAAGGCATAAGAGCCGTTACCTATGGCCTGTGTGGTCTTCTGCGGAATTACCCAATGAATGTCTCCTAACGCCGCGACGGGGACCGGTAGAAGCAGACACAAATTGACTCACTACATGAACTGCATAAGCAATATCTGGACGAATAACAGTAATATATACCAGACCCTTATTACCTCCGTAGAAGTCACATTCTGGGGAGGCTCGGCTTCTACCCAGGGCAGAAGGTGGAGAAGGCTGGGCCGTAGCTACCTACTATACTAGGATAAAAGTATGACCTCTTTAAGATCTGGGATAGATCTTTCCGATGATATCCATGGCCCACCCTCGAAATGGCCAAGGCTTTATAATCGGGTATAACTCGGAAGCCGGCTTGTGCTGGATTCCTGCATACCTCTGGCAGGCATCGCAGCTCTTAGCATGTGCTATGTAATCTGCAAGGACCGTAGGCCAGTAGTGGCCATGTCTCCGGATCTCTCGAATTTCCCTCAGCGCGCTCGATCTACCTATCTTTCTGAGTTTGATTGGTTTTCGCTCCAGCTGACCTTTCCATTTAATCACTGACAAAACCTACCTTTCAATTCTTCTTACCCTATGAGCTTTCAGCAAAGGACAGATTTCTTGGTCCATTGACATCGATCAACGAAATAGACCTCCTTCTTTCACTTTTGTCGTTGTCTTCCAATTCAAATAGCCCCATGAAGTGAGTGTTCCGCGAGAAAAGAGAGGCTGACATCTTTTCTTATCTATCTATTTTCGTAAATGAAGAAGATAAGTGAGAGCTTACTGACTGCATCTTCTAAGAAGGGCTTGGAAGAAGAAATAGAATCTCCTTTCTTTTTCGAGAAAAGGTCCCATCCTTCAATATCATGATTGGGTCGACCAGGCCAGATCATGAGTGAAATATCATGATCGGGTCGACTAGGCCAGATCATGAGTGAATAGAAAATCGAAAATGTACATAGCAGTTCCAGCTGAAATACTTGGAATAATTCTACCACTTCTACTAGGAGTAGCCTTTTTAGTGCTAGCTGAACGTAAAGTAATGGCTTTTGTGCAACGTCGAAAGGGTCCTGATGTAGTGGGATCGTTTGGATTGTTACAACCTCTAGCAGATGGTTTTAAATTGATTATAAAAGAACCTATTTCACCAAGTAGTGCAAATTTCTCCCTTTTTAGAATGGCTCCAGTGGCTACATTTATGTTAAGTCTGGTCGCTCGGGCCGTTGTACCTTTTGATTATGGTATGGTATTGTCAGATCCGAACATAGGGCTACTTTATTTGTTTGCCATATCTTCGCTAGGTGTTTATGGAATTATTATAGCAGGTCGGTCTAGTAATTAGGGGGCGGCCGTTCGGTCGCCTATGATACTAGGACCAATAGGTCAAAAATGGGTTTGTGCCGCAGGTGTTGAACGATCCACTCTACACAGGTGTGGGCTTACAGGGCTCATAAAGCCTTTCTTTCATTCATCAATAGGGCCCTGGTCGGTCACTTTTCTGGGCCGGGATCGATAAGTGGAATGGAAGTCATAAAAAAGATATCTTGATCTTCGCACCTCAGATCAAGAGGAAGGGTAGCTTGTCAAGCTGGCCTAAAATTTTAATTATTCTTAATTATTATATATAAAAATATATATAATTAAGATATAAATAAAAAGATTCGTTGTCTTTTAACCGGCTGTTCTTCTTTGTCAACGCTACTAAGGACCTATAGGTTCGCAATAATTAAAATTGGTTATTTTAAAAAGAAAAGGCGCTATTTAGCCCTACTAGAAGTAAGCGGCTGAGTTAGCCTAGCCTACCCTAAAAGTGGTATAGTAGGGTATAGTAGGCGAGCGAGTTAGCGAAGACGCTTAGGCTAATAGAAAAGATAGCGTCGGTGCGTAGCCTTCATTCTACTACGCTACGAAAAGGTTACGAAATCACTTAGCTCGACGTTAGGAGAGTCAAGGGGGAACGCCATACCTACATAGAAGAACCGCTGTTCGCTGACTTTCTAAGGTCTAACCTTTCGCCCCCTACTGAAAAGGGGCAATTAGCTTTGCACCACTGATAGACTACTTAAGATTCAATTCAAAAGGCCCTACTTAGTTTCTCGCAAGCCTTTGTCATTGTCAGTCAACTAAGTAGGGCCTGAGGCCCCTGTGAATCCGTAAATCTGAGGAGCATGCCGCAACAAAAGGATGGTCCCCTATGCATTTCATTCTTTCCGGAAGGGAAAAAAAGAAGTACCCCCCCATCATAGTGAACCTCTCCTTGTGATCGGGATGAGGTAGATGCCTCCCAGCCGGGGGGCGGATCGAATCGGAGTTTCCTTAGGTAGCCACCGACCTACAGTTATCCTTAAACTTCCGTGCTTGGTGGAGAAGAAGCGAACAAAGGTACGCTCGCTTGCTGTCTTGTTCTCTGTCGCGAACTGGGATCGCTCGCCAGCTAGGTCAGATTGGAGCAACATTGTATGAGAACATATTACCCATATTCGGGGACAAGGGGCGAAACGACCTCTCGATCTACTTACTGCAGCCCAGGAATAAAAACGTCGTCTAGGCGTTACCTGTTGCTCCGATCTCCCCTACGCCTAGGACGTTGTCTGGGCCCACCAAGAGCCATAGTTAGTTGCTGTTTCCATTTGGTAGTTTTTTTCTCGTTGTTGATACCGGCAAGACCCAGCCAGATGATGTCTGCTGGTTGGTAGTGAGAGGACTCTTAGTACCTGCATACCCAAAAGGGGGCGCTGGTTAAAAAACAAGAATTTTTATCTTTCTTGCTCTCCCTTAGCAGCGGGAAAGGAGTCTATCTATCTGCCTAGCTTTGGTAGATTTCCCCCAACGCAATCCACAGAAATTCCACGAATCCCTTGGTGGATAAGTCCGACGACTCAGCAGCAGTGCGGAATTTTCTTTCTCGTCTGCTGGATCTGATCTATAGTTAGGGGGCAATACATACCAAAAGGTTCGAAGAAGGATAATGAGTGAAGATCTGCCCCAGCCAAGTCGTCGACCGCTGCGGTACCTGAACTGAATGCTCTGAGGTTGAAAGGCAAGTAGATAAGCAGATTCCTACCTGTATTTTTATTGTCTCGATTCGTCCACTGCTGCTACTGATAATGGAAAAGGTTATGAAGTTGACTTCTTTGCCTTCTTAGGTGAAGGTGGTTGGGCATTAACCAACACAACAGTGAAACCCGATCCAGCTTTTGCTCCCTCCGCTTCCTCAGGGCCCTCACTTCCTCACTCAACTCACTCAGACGCTCGCCTCACGTCACTTCGCTCGCCTTGGGAGGAAGGCTACTGACGGTAGCGAATCTCAGAATACGAATAAGATCAGAAAGGCCATCATAAGAGCAAACAAGGCAATGGCTTCCGTGAGAGCAAAGCCTAAAATGGCATAACCAAACAATTTAGTATCCAATTCCGGACTCCGTGCTACTGAATGGATCAACGAACTGAATATCTTTCCAATTCCGACTGCAGCTCCAGCTAAAGCAATTGTAGCAGTTCCAGCACCGATGACTTTTAAACCCTCCATAACATCTTTAAAAGTTTTCATTTCAGTCTATTAATTGGAAGCAGGATTTTTATTCTTGAAAGCGAGTTAAGTGGCTCTGAGGGGCACGAACGGTATAACAATAAGTACTGATTCGACTAGCTCGAACGTGGGGAACGAATGCTTGAATGTGAACAAATAGCTGACTCTTGCAAGTTTGTGGCCAGCGATCACCCTCTAAGCTATACGCTTGATAACGAACTTGCTGGAAACGGAGTACCGTGCCGGCAGGATCCCTATAAAGAAAGCCGCACAGAAAGAGAAGACTACTTGGAATTCGGTGGGAATCCACAAAGACAGCGTAGGAGATATCGCCCATTATACTGCAATATGGTGAGCATAGCCATGTCTGATGAAAGAGCCACCTGCTGACCTGGTGTTGACGAACAAGTTCCGGAAGCATGCGAACAAGACTTGAGATCGCGGCTCGTACCAGTAAAGCCACAGAAATCAAAGAAGGCGCACGAAGGAAGGCAGTAGCACTAGCTTGAGAATTTGTTCCGAGGAATGAAAAATAGCTGGACCTATTATTGAAGGGGGCTCTAACATCATCAAATTCTGTTATTTAACCCCAGATTAATGATTAATGAGTAGCACAGAAGGCCACTCGCGCCACAGAAGTGGTATATAAGTGGTTATCCTTAGCAGAGTGGTGGTACGACACTACTTATCATACCACAATGAAAATGACCCCATTTGAATTGAAGCCCTCTATCGCTATGCTCCAACACTTATACCTATGCCCCAGCCTGAAGGTTCCAATGTTGCCTCGGCAGAGAGTCATCTCAGGGAGCAGTCGACTGTCATACAGATTTCGAAGGACAGTCAAGGGCACAAGTTAGAATGAAGCAATATGAGGATCAACATAGAAGTGAGAGGGAATTTTCAGTTGGAGACTGGGTTTTCTTGCGATTCCAGCCCTATACTATAGGCTTTTCCATAGCTGCTAGACAAAAAGACCCAGCAAGCATCAGCTCTTCCTGAGAAGGATTCAATCCAGCCACAGGTTCCCCTGCGACTTCGTCTTCCGCTCATAAGTAAGCTCTTCTCCACGGCATATTTTGACTCTGATCTTCGCTTCCTTCATTCGGTTTCTGTTTCTTGGCTGAACCAGTAGGTTTCCAACCTTCAAAGCAATATGCTGCTTTTACGCTCAAATACAAATGAAATTCGTGCTCAGTTCAAGTCAGCAGGATCTATCT